GATTCGAACCCTCGGTAAACAAAAAGCCTACATAGCAGTTCCAGTGCTACGCCTTCAACCACTCGGCCATCTTTCCTATATAATCCTATTATTGACCAGAAACCGAGTGAATAGTGAGTCCATAGGAAAAAAAGTTTCTTTTCCAATTCCATATTTATAAACAACCTCTCTTATCATCCATCTACCCTATTATAAATTTATGAATCATACCATGAATTTTTCTATGACATTTTATTCAATTGTATAATCATTAGTCATCCTTTTCCTTTTTGGGTCATAACCAAATCTAAATTTATTGAGTTATTGGATTCGAGTTATAAGAATCCATAGTAAAATAAAGTCCTTGGTTATCTAACTTAGATGAAATAGTAATAGTTCCGTGCATTTGTATACTACAAAATTGATATTTTAGAAAATTCAATCTGATTCAAAAGTCTCCCATCTTTCTTTGTCAAAAAAAGGTAAAATTTGAACAGAAGGTACACAAGAATTTTTCTGTTTTTATGTTATTTTGTACTCTACAATTCCTTTTTGTGGGATCATTTTCCCCGAGAGGGTAATGAGAAGAATTATAGAATGGATTACTAATTATGCCTAGATCTCGGATAAATGGAAATTTTATTGATAAGACCTCCTCAATTATAGCTAATATTTTATTACGAATAATTCCGACAACTTCAGGAGAAAAAAAAGCATTTACCTATTATAGAGATGGTGTGATTTGATTTTTTGTTCTTATTTTTTTAGCCCTCAACGAAGTCTTACGAGAAAAAGACGCAGTTCGGAATATAAAGAACCAAATTATTGAAATAAAGTTACGCTTAGTGAAGGTAAAGTTTGGAGATAGAACAATTCCTTCTGTCGTGTATCCTCGATTGATCCAGCCTCAGATACCTTTAGTGTCGATTTTAGTATTAAACGAAAGGTTATACCTATGGGTTCTGTATTGCAGGTCAATCCTACTCCACTAGTACCAATAGGCGGCATAGGGGAAGAAGCACTACACTAGGAATCAACAACACAAAAACTTTGGTAAAAATTACCCTTTTCCTTATCGGTATCGGGGCTAACAAGAATGGTTGGGACAACAAACATCCATCTCGCTCGTACTTTGGATACTCGTATAACCATCAAAGATTGTTGAAGTGACTAATTCCTGGAAATAGTAAGCGTTGAGGACAAAGAAATCGTTGGAGTTACCATTTCTATCTAGTACTAATATGATAGGTCTTAAAAAAACCTCTTTCGGGAAGGCTAGCTAGAGATTTCTTGTAAAAATACCAGCTCCTGTCAGTTCATAATGAGAATAGTGAAATTTAGATTCCATGACTTATTCCCCTTACTACTATGCACAGAAGGGAGGAGCCGTATGAGATGAAAATCTCACGTACGGTTCTGGAGCGGAGATTTTTTGAATAAAATAAATGAACGACCGTAACGGATGTCAGCTCAATCCGAAGGAAATTATGCGGAAGCTTTACAGAATTATTATGAAGCTACGCGATCAGAAATTGATCCCTATGATAGAAGTTATATACTTTATAATATAGGCCTTATACACACAAGCAACGGGGAGCATACAAAGGCTTTGGAATACTATTTCCGGGCATTAGAACGAAACCCATTCTTACCACAAGCTTTTAATAATATGGCCGTGATCTGTCATTACGTGCGACTATCTCCACTATAGAAAGAAAGAAAAAAGATAAAATTAACTAGTCAATACTAGAAAAAAAAGGCTTTCTACATATGCATCGTTCAAAGCAACGATTTTTACCAGCTGTAGCAAGGAAAGAAACCTCATGATAACAAAAAAGGAAATAAATAGATAAAGTCTACATACTATATTCTATGGATAAAGAATCAAATTGATAAAAAAAGCATCGTAAAGATCAATTAGCGAGCTTTTGGGTCGATACAGTTAAAAACTGCTTACTTATGTCATGAAATGATATATAAAGTTAGGAATCAACTTATGTAATAGAGTCGATCCACTAAAGTATTGAGCAGCGGTGTAGCATCAGATCCCAAAGATAGTAAGTTCTTTTTTCTTATGGAAGAAAGTCTTTTTCAAAGATTCTATATAAATTTCATATATGAAACCGAGATAGTTACCTTTCGGAAAATTATAACGATATAGGGGATATCTATGTTTCATTTTTCTTAAGGTGGGAAAAAAGATAAAACTAATTATTGATCACAATTAGAATTTTAAACTTATGTAATTAATTTTTTCTGGTTAACCCAAGAAAAATGGGATTTATTTCTCATAAATAGAATTCAGTTAGTCTAGGGGAATAGGGTAAATATAAGATGATACCGAAAAAAGAATTGATTGCTGAGCCGTATGAGGTAGGAAACTCTCAAGTACGGTTCTAAGGGAAGGAATTGAACCACCTATTCCAACCGCGGAGAACAGGCCATTCTACAGGGTGATTCTGAAATTGCGGAGGCGTGGTTTGATCAAGCTGCTGAGTATTGGAAACAGGCTATAGCGCTT